CCAGAAAATAGTTTAGTTTAGAATTCTGGCTTTGGGAGCCAGGGGTGAGAGTTAAAATCTCTCTTTTCTGGGCGCTAGGGAGGAATTTAACCTCCGATCTTCGGATTACAAGACCGATGCTTTTATGCTAAGCTACTAGGGCAAGCTCATTTCAGTGCTTTATTTTCTAATCATCCTGCTAGTGGGAAGAGAACAAGGAACAGTGCGAAATATAGGACGGATGCGATTTGTCCGATGATAATGAATGGATGTTCTACTGGTATTCCTCCAATTCATGTCAGGATAATCATGTCTGCGACTAGAGTTCAAAATAGGAATTGGGTGATTGGGCGGAACGTTAGTCCTCGTTGTTTTGAGGTATGTAATAGGGGTACCACTATTAGTACGAGGATGGAGAATAGTAGTGCAAGAACTCCTCCTAGTTTGTTGGGAATTGATCGGAGAATGGCGTAGGCAAACAGGAAATATCACTCTGGTTTAATATGAGGGGGAGTAACCAGGGGATTGGCTGGAGTGAAGTTTTCTGGGTCTCCTAAAAGGTTTGGGGAGAATAATGCCAGGAGTGTGAGGGCTAGTAGTATAATCACGAACCCAAGGAGGTCTTTGTATGAAAAGTATGGGTGGAAAGAAATTTTGTCTGCGTCTGAGTTCAGTCCGATGGGGTTATTTGATCCTGTTTCGTGGAGAAACAGTAGGTGAATGACAGTAGCGGCGGCGATAATGAATGGTAGAAGGAAGTGAAATGCAAAGAATCGTGTTAATGTTGCATTGTCTACGGAGAAGCCTCCTCAAATTCATTGAACTAATATATCTCCTATATATGGCACGGCGGATAGAAGGTTTGTGATTACTGTAGCGCCTCAAAAGGACATTTGTCCTCATGGAAGAACATAACCGACAAAGGCTGTCATTATAACTAGGAGTAGGAGAACTACTCCAATGTTTCAGGTTTCTTTGTTAAGGTATGATCCATAATATAGGCCTCGGGCAATGTGTATGTAAATACAGATGAAGAAGAATGATGCTCCATTGGCGTGAATATTACGAATTAGTCAGCCGTAGTTTACATCTCGGCAGATGTGGGTAACGGATGAGAATGCGGTTGAAATGTCTGAGGTGTAATGTATAGCTAGAAATAGGCCGGTTAGAATTTGAGTAATTAAGCATAATCCTAGTAGAGAGCCAAAGTTTCATCATGCTGAAATGTTGGATGGTGTGGGTAGGTCAACTAGTGCGTCATTAGCGATTTTAATGAGGGGGTGTGTTTTTCGTAGGCTTGCCATTAATGGTTCTTGTAGTTGAATAACAACGGTGGTTCTTCAAGTCATTGGTCTCGGTTAAAGTCTGAGCAAGAATTATGACCTATTTCATGTTTTTATTATTAATAGCTTTGGTTGTGGGGTTAGTTGGTGTTGCTTCTAATCCTACTCCTTATTTTGCTGCTCTTGGTTTAGTGGTTGCAGCTGGGGTTGGATGCGGGGTTTTGGTTGGTCATGGGGGCTCTTTTTTATCTTTAGTTCTCTTTTTAATCTATCTAGGGGGGATGCTTGTAGTTTTTGCTTATTCAGCGGCTTTGGCCGCCGAGCCTTATCCTGAAGCCTGGGGTAGTCGTTCCGTTTTAGGTTATGTGTTAGTATATCTTTTAGGGGTTGGTTTGGTGGCAGGGTTCTTTTGAGGGGGCTGATATGAAGGATCGTGGGTGGTTGTTGATGGACTGAAGGAGTTCTCCGTTTTACGTGGAGATGTTAGTGGGGTAGCTGTGATATACTCATCGGGTGGGGGAATATTGGTGATTTGTGCTTGGGTGCTGCTTTTAACCCTGCTTGTTGTGTTGGAACTCACTCGTGGTTTAAGTCGTGGGGCCCTTCGTGCAGTTTAGAGGAGAACAGGTAGGATAGCTAGAATTAGGGTTAGGAGGAAAATAGTTAGGTATGTTTTAATTATTCCTCGTGAGATGTCGTTTGTAACTTTTGCTATGGTCATTTGTGTTAGTGCTAGGCCTTTTGGTCCTATGGCTTCTAATCACGTTTTGTCTAGTTGAGTGGCGGCTGATTGACCTAAGGTAAGTTTAAGCTTTGGGAGGAGTCGGTGAATGATTGCGGGGAAAAATCCTAATATATTTGAGAAATGGTGTAATGGGATTATTGGAATAACTTTTACTTGTTTGCTCGTCATGTTGGCTAGTTCTATGGCTACTAGTAGGCCTGCAATTGTTACGAGAAGGGCTGCTATTTTCAGGGTGGCTGGTATTGTCATAATTGGTGTTTTTATTGGTAGGAAGTTTTGTGTAATAATGAGGCCTGCAATAATGCTTCCTCAAGCGAGTCGTTTAATGGAGTTAATCACTAGTGGATTATTTTCGTTAATTGGGGAGAGGGCCAGGAATCGTGGGGTTCCTATAACTACAAAATATACTAATCGGAAACTGTATACTGCGGTGAATGATGTGGCAATTAATGTCAGGGTTAGGGCTCAGGCGTTTAGGTGGGAGGTGTTTAGGGCTTCAATAATTGCGTCTTTTGAGAAGAATCCTGCCAGGAAGGGGGTTCCTGTTAGTGCTAAACTACCAATCGTAAAATAAGTTGAGGTTGCAGGTATAATATTAAATAGGCCTCCTATTTTTCGGATATCTTGTTCGTCGTTTAGGCTGTGAATAATGGACCCTGAGCATAGGAATAGTATGGCTTTAAAGAAAGCATGGGTGCAGATGTGAAGGAATGCTAGTTGTGGTTGGTTTAGTCCAATTGTAACTATTATTAGGCCTAATTGACTAGATGTTGAGAAAGCTACAATTTTCTTGATATCGTTTTGGGTTAGAGCACAGGTGGCTGTGAATAGTGAGGTTAGTGCTCCAAGGCATAGGCAGGTTGTTAGAGCTAACTGGTTATTTTCTATGAGGGGGTGAAGGCGGATAAGCAGGAAAATTCCTGCAACAACTATAGTACTTGAGTGGAGTAGGGCAGATACTGGTGTAGGGCCCTCCATGGCGGAGGGAAGTCAGGGGTGGAGGCCAAATTGGGCTGATTTTCCCGTTGCTGTTAGAGCAAGTCCTATTAAGGGAATTGTTAAATCGAAGTTTTTTGATAAGACAAAGATTTGTTGAATTTCTCAGGAGTTAAGGTTCATTGCAAATCAGGCCATAGTTATGATTAACCCGATGTCTCCTACCCGGTTGTAGATTACGGCTTGAAGAGCGGCTGTGTTGGCATCTGCCCGTCCGTGCCATCATCCGATAAGTAAGAAGGATATGATTCCTACTCCTTCTCAACCAATAAATAGTTGAAATATATTGTTAGCTGTAACTAGAATAATTATGGCTACTAAAAACGTGAGTAGATATTTAAAGAATCGGTCGATATAGGGGTCGGAGTGTATATATCACAGTGCGAACTCTAGAATTGATCAGGTTACATAGAGGGCAATTGGGACAAAAATTAGGGAGTAGTGGTCAAATTTAAAGCTGATGTTTACGTCAAATGTTTGGGTATTCATTCATTGTCAGTTTGTGATAATTCCTTCTGTTTTTAAATTCAGAAAAATTATTAATGGTAAGAGACTAATGAAGAATGCGGAACTAACGGCAATTTTGGTTATTCCTGCTATGTTTGATCCTTGTTGGTTGGGGTTTAATGTAGTAAGTAGCGGGTACACTAAAATAAAAAAGATTAGGAGAAGTGATGAGTGTATAATTAATGTCATTTTAGCTTCTACTTGGATTTGCACCAAGAGTTTTTGGTTCCTAAGACCAACGGATGAACTGTTATCCTTTAAAAGCGCAAGGAAGCCATGGATTTTAACCATGGAGGGCAAGGATTAGCAGTGCTTGCTATTTTCTGTTCTCCCTTGGTGAGTAAGGAGACTTTAACTCCTATCTTTAGAATCACAATCTAATATTTTGGCTAAACTATACTTACAGTAGCATCATCCTCATATGAGTTCTGGTTTTGTTACCAATAGGATGACGGGAACTAGGTGTAGTGTTATCAGTAGGTGTTCTCGGGTATGAAATGGTTGGAGTCCCGTAATGTGATTTGGTGTAGGGCCTCGTTGTGATATAAGGAACATATATAGGGAGTAGCCAGCTGTAATAAGTGTTCCTAGACCTGTAAGTAGAATTGTTCATGGGGATCAGTTAAATAGTGTTGTAATGATTATAAGTTCTCCTATTAGGTTTGGCAGTGGTGGGAGTGCTAGGTTAGCTAGGTTAGCAATGAATCACCATACTGCGGTTAGTGGAAAAATAATTTGTAGTCCTCGGGCAAGGATTATTGTTCGGCTGTGTGTTCGTTCATAAGCTGTGTTGGCTAAGCAAAATAGTGCTGAGGAGACTAATCCGTGGGCAATTATTAAAATAATTGCTCCTGAAAATCCTCATGGGGTTTGGATTAAAATTCCGCCTGCTACAAGGCCCATGTGACTTACGGATGAGTAGGCGATTAGTGATTTTAGGTCTGTTTGTCGGAGGCAAATTGACCCTGTTATAATAATGCCTCATAGGGCTAAAATAATAAATGGGTAGGCCAGTTCTTTTGATAGGGGGTCTAATATCACTATTATTCGTATTATTCCGTATCCACCTAGCTTTAGTAAGACTGCTGCTAGTACTATTGATCCTGCTACAGGGGCTTCTACATGTGCTTTTGGTAGTCAAAGGTGTACTCCATATAATGGTATTTTAACTAAAAATGCGATTAGGCAGCCAGCTCATCAGATTATATGGCCTCAAGAATTGAGTTGTAGAGGTTGTGAATATTGGAGAACTAATATTGATAGTGTGCCCGTAGATTGCTGGAGAAGGAGAAGGGCAACTAAGAGCGGGAGTGATCCTGCTAGGGTATAAAACAAGAAGTAGGTTCCTGCATTGAGTCGTTCGGTTTGATTTCCTCATCGGGTAATAATGATAAGGGTTGGGATAAGTGTAGCTTCAAATATAATATAAAATATAATAATTTCTGTGGCGCCGAATGCTATAATTAGAAAGGCTTGTAGTGAGGCCAGGAGCGTAATATACAATCGTTGTCGGCTAATTGGCTCTGGATTAATGTGGTTTTGGCTGGCTAAAATTATAAGGGGAAGTAGTCAGCATGTTAGTACTAAAAGGGGGGTTGATAGTGGATCTGTGGCTAAGTATGTGTTGGAGGAAGTTCATCCAGTTTCAGATGTCCATTTAAATCATATTAGGCTAATGGAGGCAATTAGGAGGCTGTGTGCGGTTGTAGCTGTCCATAGTCATTTAGGAGAAGTTAATCAAATTGTTGGGAATAATATAAATGTGGGAATAAGTACTTTTAGCATTGTAGAAGATTGAGGTTTTGTAGTCGGTCAGTGCCGTGGGTACGAGCAGTGGCAACTAGTAGGGCCAGACCAGTGCTAGCTTCGCAAGCAGAGAAGGCCAAAAGTAATATGGGGGCCGTTGAAAATCCTGTAGATTCAAATTGTAGGGCTCATAGGGCCAGTGCAATAAATAGGGATAATATTATTCCTTCTAAACATAAGAGTGCGGAGAGTAGGTGGGTCCGGTGAAATGCCAGTCCTATTAGGCCTAAGATGAATGCTGAGCTAAAGCTAAAATGTACGGGTGTCATAAGGGGGCCGTGGAATTAAACCACGATTTTCTGAGCCGAAATCAGAGGTCTTGTTTTGGACTAGCTCCCTATTCTGCTCATTCTAAGCCACCTTGAGTTCATTCATAAATTAGTCCTAGGGTTAATAAGATTAGGACTGTTGTGGCTCAGAAGAATGTTCCAGTAGGATTGTTAAGTTGATCCCCTCAGGGTAATGGGAGGAGAAGGGCAATTTCTAGGTCAAAGAGAAGAAATAAAATAGCTACTAGGAAGAAGCGTAAAGAAAATGGCAATCGGGCAGATCCCAGTGGGTCAAATCCACATTCGTATGGTGATAGCTTTTCTGCGTCTGGGTTTATTTGTGGGAGTCAGAAAGAAATGGTTGCTAAAATTAGTGAAAGGGCGGCTGTAATAGTTAAAATGGTTATAATTAGATTCATTATCTTTCCTTGGGGTTTAACCAAGACTGTGTGATTGGAAGTCACTTGTACTAACTTTAATACTAGAAAGATTATGAGCCTCATCAATAGATAGACACGTAGAGGAATAGTCATACTACGTCGACAAAGTGTCAGTATCAGGCAGCGGCTTCAAAGCCGAAATGGTGTTCGGATGTAAAGTGGTATTGGATTTGGCGTAGAAGGCATACTGCTAGGAAGGTTGATCCAATAATAACATGGAGTCCATGGAATCCTGTAGCTACAAAGAATGTTGAGCCATATACTCCGTCTGCAATTGTGAAGGGTGCTTCATAATATTCCATAGCTTGGAGAGCAGTAAAGTAGAGTCCAAGTAGAATGGTTAATGCTAGGGATTGAATAGCTTGTTTTCGTTCCCCTTCTATAATGCTGTGGTGGGCTCATGTAACTGTAACCCCGGATGCTAATAGTACAGCTGTGTTGAGAAGGGGCACTTCAAATGGGTCTAGGGGGGTGATTCCTGTGGGAGGTCAGCATCCACCTAGTTCTGGGGTAGGTGCTAAACTCGAGTGGTAGAATGCTCAGAAGAATCCTAGGAAGAAGAATACTTCGGAGGTAATAAATAAGATTATTCCGTATCGTAGTCCTTTTTGTACTGGGGGTGTGTGGTGGCCTTGGAAGGTTCCTTCTCGAATGATGTCACGTCATCATTGATACATAGTAAGAAGTAGGAGAATTAGTCCTAGAGTTATTAATGTTGTTGAGTGGAAGTGAAATCAGATTGCTAAGCCGGATGTTATTAGTAGGGCAGCGATAGCTCCGGTTAGTGGTCATGGGCTTGGATCAACTATATGATAGGCATGTGCTTGGTGGGCCATTAAACGTTTTCTTGTAGGTATAGGCTTAGAAGAAGTACAAATACATAAGCTTGAATTATTGCTACGGCTACTTCTAATAGTGTTAGTAAAAATAATACTGTGGCGGTTAGAATTGCTACTGTTGGTATCATTGGTAGGAGAACAAATACAGCTGTGGCAATGAGTTGAATTAGAAGGTGGCCTGCAGTTAAGTTGGCTGTGAGTCGGACTCCTAGGGCTAATGGTCGAATAAATAGACTAATTGTTTCGATAATAATTAGTACTGGAATCAGTGGGATGGGTGTACCTTCTGGTAACAGGTGACCTAAAGCTACTGTTGGTTGATTTCGTATTCCGATAATTACTGTAGCAAGTCATAGTGGTACAGCAAATCCTATATTGAGTGATAGTTGTGTCGTTGGTGTAAAGGTATATGGCAGGAGCCCTAACATGTTAATTGTAATTAAGAAAATTATTAGGGAGGCTAGTAGTAGGGCTCATTTATGTCCTCCTACATTTAGTGGGAGTATTAGTTGATTTGTAAATCGATTAATAAATCATCCTTGAATTGTAATAAGGCGGTTATTAATTCATCGAGATGATGAAGTTGGGTAAAGTACTCAGGGTAGTGCAATTGCGATGGCAATTAGTGGAATTCCTAGGTAGGATGGGCTTGCAAATTGGTCGAAGAAGCTTACTATCATGGTCAGTCTCAGGATTCAGTTTTGTGTTTTTCAGCACTTACTGGGGTTGGTTCATTTGGTGAGATGTGGCTTAAGATTTTAGTTGGAATAATAGTTAAGAAAACTAGTCAAGAAAATACTAAGATTGCAAATCAAGGGCCTGGGTTTAATTGTGGCATTTCACTAGAGGTGGTCGGGAATCACCAATCTTTGGCTTAAAAGGCCAACGCTTTGTCCAATATTTAGCTTCCTAGCGAGGCGTCTTCTAGTATTAGTGAGGATCAGTTTTCGAAGTGTTCTAGTGGTACTGCTTCAACTACAATTGGTATAAAGCTATGATTTGCTCCGCAGATTTCAGAGCATTGTCCGTAGAATACTCCTGGGCGTGAGGCGATGAAAGCAGTTTGATTTAGTCGGCCTGGGACTGCGTCTATTTTTACACCTAAAGATGGAACGGCTCAGGAGTGTAGTACGTCTTCAGCGGATACTAAGACACGGACTGGGGACTCTATTGGGACAACTATTCGATGGTCTGTTTCTAAGAGTCGGAATTGTCCTGGGGCAAGGTCTTGGGTAGGTACTATATAAGAGTCAAATCCTAGGTTTTCGTAATCTGTATATTCATAGCTTCAGTATCATTGGTGTCCTATTGCTTTGATTGTTAGGTGGGGATCATTAATTTCGTCCATAAGGTAAAGAATTCGTAGGGATGGTAGAGCAATTAATACTAAAATAACGGCTGGTAGAATAGTTCATACAATTTCGATTTCTTGGGAGTCTAAAATATATTTATTAGTAAGTTTGGTTGATACCATTGCAATAATAATATATAGCACTAGGGTGCTAATTAAAAACACAATTATTAATGCGTGGTCATGGAAGTGAAGAAGTTCTTCTATAACGGGTGATGCCGCGTCTTGGAATCCTAGTTGCGTTGGGTGTGCCATTAATTTTAAGTGTAAGACATGCAGGGATTTAACCTACAATTTCACCTTGACAAGGTGATGTAATCTTCATTTTACTAATGTCTTTAGAAGGAAGTGACAGAGTGGTTATGTGGCTGGCTTGAAACCAGCATATGGGGGTTCAATTCCTCCCTTTCTCGTTAATTTGATTGAATTTGAACAAATGCTGGTTCCTCGTATGTGTGGTAAGGAGGGGGGCAGCCATGGAGTCATTCCACATTTGTTATTGTTAGTTCTACAGATAACACTTCTCGTTTAGCGGCGAAGGCTTCTCATAGAATAAATAGGAACATAATTACCGCTACTAGGGAGATTAGGGATCCGATAGATGATACTGTATTTCATAGGGCATAAGCGTCTGGATAATCAGAATACCGTCGTGGTATTCCTGCTAGACCCAGGAAGTGTTGTGGGAAGAATGTGAGGTTAACTCCGATAAATATAACCCCAAAGTGGATTTTTGTTCAAGCGCTATGCAGAGTGTACCCTGTTAGTAGGGGGAATCAGTGTACAAAGGCTGCCATAATTGCGAATACGGCACCCATTGATAGTACATAGTGGAAATGTGCTACTACATAATAGGTGTCGTGGAGAACAATATCAAGTGATGAATTAGAGAGGACAATTCCTGTAAGTCCTCCCACTGTAAACAGGAAAATGAATCCTAGGGCTCATAGTATTGGTGTTTCTCATTTAATTGATCCTCCGTGAAGTGTAGCCAGTCAGCTAAATACTTTTACACCCGTTGGAATTGCGATAATTATTGTTGCGGATGTAAAATATGCACGGGTGTCTACGTCCATTCCGACAGTAAACATATGGTGGGCTCATACAATGAACCCTAGGAGGCCAATGGCCATTATGGCTCATACTATTCCTATATAACCAAATGGTTCTTTTTTACCTGAATAATAGGCTACAACGTGAGAAATAATTCCAAATCCTGGAAGGATTAAAATGTAAACTTCTGGGTGACCAAAGAATCAGAATAAGTGTTGATAGAGAATTGGGTCTCCCCCGCCTGCGGGATCAAAGAATGTGGTGTTAAGATTTCGATCTGTTAAAAGCATTGTAATACCGGCAGCTAGAACAGGTAGTGATAGGAGAAGGAGGACGGCGGTTACAAGTACGGATCAAACAAATAGGGGTGTTTGGTATTGGGAAATGGCTGGAGGTTTTATGTTAATGGTTGTAGTAATGAAGTTGATTGCCCCCAGGATTGATGAAGCACCTGCTAAATGTAGTGAGAAAATTGTTAGGTCTACTGATGCTCCTGCGTGGGCCAGGTTTCCTGCAAGAGGGGGGTATACTGTCCATCCGGTGCCAGCTCCGGCTTCAACACCAGAGGAAGCTAGTAGTAACAGGAATGATGGGGGAAGAAGTCAGAAGCTTATATTGTTTATTCGTGGGAATGCCATGTCTGGGGCTCCGATTATCAGGGGTACAAGTCAGTTTCCGAATCCTCCAATGAGGATAGGCATTACTATAAAGAAAATTATTACGAAGGCGTGGGCGGTAACAATTACATTGTAAATTTGGTCATCACCTAGAAGTGATCCGGGTTGACTAAGTTCAGCTCGGATGAGGAGGCTTAAAGCGGTTCCTACTATTCCGGCTCAGGCACCAAATACTAGATAAAGGGTACCAATGTCTTTGTGGTTGGTAGAGAAGAATCAGCGCGTGATTGCCACAGGTAGGGTAGCCGAGTGTTTAGGCGGTGGGTTGTAGCCCCGAAGACAGAGGTTTAAGTCCTCTTCCTATCAGCCCCGTGGTGAAGAAAACATATTGGATTGCAAATCCGAAGACGTAGATTAATACTCTGCCGGGGCTTTTCCCGCCTTTCTGAGTTAAACGGCGGGAAAAGTAGATGGATGCTCGCTGGCTTGAGCGCTTAGCTGTTAACTAAGAGTTTGTAGGATCGAGGCCTTCCCATCTAGTAAGGCCTTAGCTTAATAAAAGTATCTGATTTGCAATCAGGAGATGCGAGTTGATCTCTCGTAGGTCTTAATCAGGGACTAGAAGATTTTCACTTCTACTTAAAGCTTTGAAGGCTTTTGGTCTAATATTATCCTAAGTCCCTAGGTGGCTAGTATTAGAATGGTTGGGGTCATTGGCAGTAGTCCAAGGGTGGCTATGGTAAATAGGGCTAGAGGTATGGAGGTTTGGGTTGTTTGGGTTCGTCAGGGGGTGGTTGAGTTGGTTGTATTGGGGGAGATGGTTAATGTTATCGCGTAGCATAGTCGTAGATAGAAGTATAGGCTAATTAGGGCGGCTAGGGCTATGATTGTGGCGATAATGGGGAGATCTTGTTTTGTCAGTTCTTGTAAAATTAATCATTTTGGTATAAACCCTGTGAGCGGCGGTAGGCCGCCTAGTGATAATAATACTAGGGCAGTTGTTGCCGTTAGGATGGGGCTTTTTGATCAGGTTGTTGCTAGCGTGCTGAGTTTAGTTGTCAGTGATATTTTTAGGGTTATGAATGCTGCGGAGGTCATGATAATGTATGTCCCTAGTGCAATTAGGGTGAGCTGGGGGGCGTATTGGATTACAATAATTATTCATCCTATGTGTGCAATTGAGGAGTAGGCTAGAATTATTCGTAGCTGGGTTTGGTTCAGGCCTCCTCACCCGCCCACTAATGTAGATGTTACCCCTAGTAGTGTTAATAGTAGCGGGTCAATGTTTTGTGCTGTTTGAATGATAAGTGCGAAGGGGGCAAGTTTTTGTCATGTGGAGAGAATAAGTCCTGTTAATAGATCTAATCCTTGTATAACTTCGGGCATTCAGAAGTGTATTGGTGCAAGTCCAATCTTAAGTGCTAGGGCGGTTATAAATATTGTGTTAGCGAGGGGGTCTGATAGGTCGGTGATGTTCCATTCTCCTGTTATTCAGGCATTTGTTGTGCTGGCAAATAGAATTATTGCTGCTGCAGTGGCTTGGGTTAAGAAGTATTTTGTTGTTGCTTCTACTGCGCGGGGGTGGTGGTGTTGTGCTATTAGGGGGGTAATTGCTAGTGTGTTAATTTCTAGGCCTATTCAAGCTAGAAGTCAGTGAGAGCTGGCGAAGGTTAGAGTAGTTCCTAGTCCTAGGCTGGATAGTAAAATTATAAGTACGTATGGGTTCATTGGCGGAGGAGGGACTTTAACCGTCATGTTCGGGGTATGGGCCCGAAAGCTTCATTAGCTGACCCCGCCTTAGAAAGTGGTGTAAAGGAAGCACCAGGAGTTTTGATCTCCTGAGTATGGGTTCAATTCCCTTCTTTCTAGGAACTGAGGGGATTTTAACCCCTGTAATTCACTCTATCAAAGTGGTCCTTGGGTGCTCAGGCACAGTTCCTTAGTTATAGTTGTGGGGGGAGCCCCGCTAGTGCAATTGGCAGAGCGGTATGTCATAGTACAAAGGCTAGTGTGAGAGGGAGGAAATTTTTTCATACTAGGTGTATTAGTTGGTCATAACGGAATCGTGGGTACGAGGCTCGTACTCATAGGAATAGAATGGATAGAAGTGCAGCTTTAGTTATGAGGTTGATTGTTGTAAGTTCTGGTATGTTTGGGATGTGTGAGGCTCCTAAAAATAAGACAGCTGAGAGGGTGTTTATTAGAAGGATGTTGGCGTATTCGGCTAGAAAGAAAAGTGCAAATGGTCCTCCTGCATATTCTACGTTAAAGCCGGACACTAGTTCAGATTCTCCTTCTGTTAGGTCGAATGGTGCTCGGTTTGTTTCGGCTAGTGTTGAGATATACCATATTGCGGCTAAAGGCCAGGCGGGAATTAGTAATCAGATGCTTTCCTGAGTGGTATTAAATGTTTGTAGTGTATATCCCCCGGAGAAAATAATAACGGATAAAAGGATAAGTCCTAGGCTGACTTCATATGAGATCGTTTGGGCTACGGCTCGTAGTGCTCCAATTAGGGCGTATTTCGAATTTGATGCTCATCCTGATCCTAGGATTGAATATACTGCAAGGCTTGATAGGGCCAGAATAAAGAGGATCCCTAGGTTAAGATCAGTTACTGGGTGAGGTATAGGTATTGGTGCTCATAAGGTCATGGCTAGGGTTAGTGCTAGTACTGGAGCAGCTAAAAACAGAAATGGGGAGGATGTAGATGGGCGGACGGGTTCTTTAATGAAGAGTTTTACTCCGTCAGCAATTGGTTGTAGTAATCCGTATGGGCCTACCACGTTTGGTCCCTTTCGTAGTTGCATGTATCCTAATACCTTTCGTTCAATAAGTGTTAGGAAGGCTACTGCTAGAAGTACGGGTACGATGTAGGCTAAGGGGTTAATTAGGTGGGTTATTAGGGTGTTTAGCATAAACTGGGAAGAGGATTTGAACCTCTGGTTAAAAGGGCTTAGGCCTTTCGCAATTTACCATGCTCTGCCACCCCAGTATGTCCTTATTTTGGCCAGCTGGGGTTTTGGCCCTCCCTTTATTTTATTTATTTGTTTTCATAAATTAGGGGTGGGGCGTGCCTTGAGCATTGGCCCCTCTTTTCCGATCCTTTCGTACTAGGAAAAGTAGCGTTACAGATAGAAACTGACCTGGATTGCTCCGGTCTGAACTCAGATCACGTAGGACTTTAATCGTTGAACAAACGAACCCTTAATAGCGGCTGCACCATTAGGATGTCCTGATCCAACATCGAGGTCGTAAACCCCCTCGTCGATATGGACTCTGGGAGAGGATTGCGCTGTTATCCCTAGGGTAACTTGGTTCGTTGATCGGCTTGTATTAGCCGGATCATATTTGGTCAGATGTTCTGTGGCTTAGAGATGTCTCTCTTAGTTTTAGGAAATTTTCCCGTTCCACCTGGAGGCTTTTTTTTCCTCCGTGGTCGCCCCAACCGAAGGTAAAATCTCATGTTCCACAAAGTTTTCACTTTTTATTGAGTTGCTTAACGTGGTTGAGTTTTGTACCTTAAGCTCCAAAGGGTCTTCTCGTCTTGTATTATTATACCCGCTTCTGCACGGGTAGATCAATTTCACTGACTGGAAAGGGGAGACAGTTAAGCCCTCGTTTAGCCATTCATACAGGTCTCTATTTAAAAGACAAGTGATTGCGCTACCTTTGCACGGTCAAAATACCGCGGCCGTTGAACTTGTAGTCACTGGGCAGGCTGGACCTCCTATACTTGGTTGTGTTGCAGGAGGCGATGTTTTTGGTAAACAGGCGAGGCTTGTGTTTGCCGAGTTCCTTCCTTTTCTTTTAGTCTTTCCTTTGTTGCACTCCAGTGTGGGGGTAACGATATTTAGGTTGTGGGTTTTTCTAGGTTTTTTTGTGATACCACATTGCTCTCTTTGGTTGAGTTCGTTAGTTGCCAATGGCTTGTCCGATTTGGCTTACACTTGTGCTTGGAGAAGGGCGGGCCTTCTTGTTACTCATTTTAGCATAATCTCTTCCATGTGGGCATGGGTTGGCCTAATAGTATTTAGGGGAGTAAGATATATTATCAGGATAATAAACTTCTATCTGTCTGAGCTTTAACGCTTTCTATCTAGGTGGCTGCTTTTAGGCCCACTAGAACAGTATGTTTTATGTATTATGATCTTTATCCTCCTAGAAAGGTTGTATCCTTTGTCAAAGGGGCTGTACCCCCTTTAACTAACTCTCGTATGTTTCTCTTGTTGTCTTATTAATGTTTATTTGATTTGGGGAGTACGAGGCTGAACTTCTATCCATTTCTTAGGCAACCAGCTATCACCAGGTTCGGTAGGTCTGTCACTTCTACCCGGAGCTCTTCCCACTCTTTTGCCACAGAGACGGGTTGGCCCTCAATAGGCTGTCTCGGGGTAGCTCACCTGGCTTCGGGGTTTCAAACTAAAGGTCTCTTTGCTTGGGTGTACTGGCTAAATCATGATGCAAAAGGTACAAGGTTTAATCTTTGCTTTTTATTGCTTATATGGGTTATTTCATTTCTCTTTCAGCTTTCCCTTGCGGTACTATTTCTATCGCTTTGTGGAACCTTTTCTGTCGCCCATACTCAGGTAAAAGAATGATTTAATTTTTAGTGTTAGGTCTATCTTATTTTATTTATATTGTTTAGTTATTAGGTAGTTAAGCTAGCTGTTTGGCTCAGGGCGATCCAACTTGCATGGATGTCTTCTCGGTGTAAGTGAGATGCTTGACTAACTCAGCCACACCCTGGGTTTGATCCAAGTGCACCTTCCGGTACACTTACCGTGTTACGACTTGCCTCCCCTTGTCAGTGCTATTATATTAGATATTTTTGGTGCATTTTGACAGGGGAGAGTGACGGGCGGTGTGTACGCGTCTCAGAGCCGGGTTCAAAGGGACACTCTATTTCCCTTTTACTACTAAATCCTCCTTCAAGCACTGTTTCATGGTGCATGTTCGTAATATTCTATGTTAGAAAATGTAGCCCATTTCTTCCCACTCCATGCGCTACACCTCGACCTGACGTTTTGGGTTGTACCCATTTTGCTTACTTTTATTACCTTCACAGGGTAAGCTGACGACGGCGGTATATAGGCTGGGTTGGCTAGAAGTGGTGAGGTTGAACGGGGGTTATCGGTTCTAGAACAGGCTCCTCTAGGGGGATCTGAGACACCGTCAGGTCCTTTGGGTTTTAAGCTAATGCTCGTAGTACCCTGGCGGACATCTATTGTAGTTGGATGTCTAAGTTTACGGCTGAGCATAGTGGGGTATCTAATCCCAGTTTGTTCCTCAGCTTTCGTGGGGTCAGGTGGGTTCATTAAAGTTACTTTCGTATTAGGGCTTCGGACGCCTAGAAGCGTATGACGGCCAAGGGGCCATTTGACTTTATTTTTATTTATCCTTAACCACCCTTTACGCCGTTGTAATATCAACTAGGGCCTCTCGTCTAACCGCGGTGGCTGGCACGAGTTTTACCGGCCCTCTTAACACTAACTGAGTCAAGTTTTCACTTATGGCTTAATGTTTATCACTGCTGAATTCCCTTGGGGGTGTGGCTCGGCTAGGCGTCTTGGGCTAATATTTGTGCCTGATGCCCGCTCCTCGTCCCCGGGTAGGGGGATTGAGGGCATATTCACTGGGGTGCGGAGACTTGCATGTGTAAGTTGAGTTAGAGCTGATAATAAGGTCGGGACCATGCCTTTGTGCATGCGGAGATTTTTAGGTCTCATCTTAGCATCTTCAGTGCTATGCTTTGTATTAAGCTACGCTAGCTAAATAATGTTAGAAAATTTAGTGTGGAGGTGATTTTTTGGGGTTTTTGGCAGAGATTTTTGGGTGATTACTGAATTGGGATAAAAAAACCGATGCACATATATATATATATATATAATGGGATGCCAATTCGTACCTCAACTCGTTGGCTTACACGTTCTTGGGTCCTCCTTGGTTTCGGGGTTTGACAAGGATAACAGGATTCTTTGAGCGTAGGGGGTAGGGGGGTTTGTCGCGCAAAAACCAAAGGGGGCACTATATAAGGATAAGTTGAATAAGAGATGAATATGTTATGCACTTGAGTTAGAAGTATGCAGTTCTTAAATTATGTCTTACGATAATTCATTTATATAATCACATTCAAGGAAAATGTTCAACCTTAAACCAACATTTGTGCCTGCACTCTGAGATGCAAGATGAAAGGAAACCAAAAAAAAAATACCTTATGCATATAAAAGAACGCTCGGCATGTGGGGTAATGAACCATATGTACTACACCATTAATCAGATGCCAGTATAATTATCCGAGGGTGGAGTATTACAGTTATGTACCTGAAATAGGAACCAGATGCCAGTAATAGTTCATATTGTGCGACCCCCACAATTGATGTCCCTGATTCTATCATGCATGATATTCCTTTATATAAATGGTTGGTGGTCTCTTACTACATTAATATGTTTGAATAAAACCTTAGTTGAGTCATTCAAGGAAAAATGTGGGGACAATTTCTTGGGGAATAATATATTACCCGGGTTAAAATAATTTAACTTGTGAGTCTTAAGATTATGCTTTATGCATACCTTAGTTTATATGTACTTGCTTTGGGGTTAATATAATGATATGGTGATAATACATATATGTACTAATACACTAATGTAATATTATGCATATTATGTATTAAACCATACAGGGATGGTTATCC